GTGGATTTTCAAGAACGAGAATCTTTTGATATGCTGGGAATCTTTTATGATACTCATCCACGCTTGAAACGTATCTTAATGCCGGAAAGTTGGATAGGATGGCCCTTACGTAAGGATTATATTCCCCCCCATTTTTATGAAATCCAAGATGCTCATTGAATACTAAGAAAAATTTCAAATATTTAAAGATTGTACGTTCTGTTCTAAATTAACTAGACTAATGGAAGTCTCATTTCTATTTTGGAATTCTTTTGGGAATTCTCGACGGGCTGGCAAAAAAAAGACAACAAAAAAGAGAATTAGGAATTCATTGATTCTCGCATCCTAGTTATTTGGTTTGGAAGATACTTATTTCATACGAGCCGAAACAATAGGATGAACAAAAGGAGTTCTGCATCAGAAAGTTTTACTTCGTTTTGTACGACGCACATTGGTTAGAAGATTTTAGAAAGTTATGTAGATAGGAATGAATAAATAAAATAGGAAAGAAAATACAAAGAAATGAAAGGGCATGGAATTCTCTTTATTTGGATCTGAACTGAATCTTGTCTATTAAATATTAAATTCAACCCATCTATAAATATAAAATAGATAAAAAAAAATAGATGGGGTATATCTCGGCAAGATGAATCAAAATATGGATTATTATTTAAACTATAGCTATAGTATAAATGAATATGGATGTCGATTCATATCAATTAATTTAAAGAAACTCGACCAATTTAATCATGTGCCAGGAACCAGATTTGAACTGGTGACACGAGGATTTTCAGTCCTCTGCTCTACCAGCTGAGCTATCCCGACCAGTCCCAACGTAGCATCCTTCATTTTATTAGAGGGTGGGGTCTTTGTCAATTAACAGTACGCAAGAAGATTACAAAGTTTTATCTAGGTCCTATTTGGGGGTTTTTCTCAAAGATGTTCATTTTGATATATTATCATATATATAACATGTAATAAGAGAAAGGCATTTCTCCCCAGATCTATTTATAAACTAAAAACTAAACGAATCAAATAGAATATAGAATAGGGCGGGTGCATCAGGAATTTTCGACCCGTAACAAAATAAAAAGGGGGGGTAGGCAAAAGGGTCGGGGAAGAAAAATAGGCTTTTTGGGGATAGAGGGACTTGAACCCTCACGATTTTTAAAGTCGACGGATTTTCCTCTTACTATAAATTTCATTGTTGTCGGCATTGACATGCAGAACGGGACTCTCTCTTTATTCTCGTCCGATTAATCCGTTCGTGAAAAGATCTACAGGCTGTGGGTGAATCGTTTGATACAGTCTGTATATATCCCTCTTCTTCATCCTTTTGGAATTTTTGGTAGAAAGGTTTCTTTACCAACGCAACCAACTCCATTTGTTAGAACAGCTTCCGTTGAGTCTCTGCACCTATCCTTTATTTCTTTCTAAGTCTTTCTTTTTGCTTTTTCGAAAAATAGGATTTGGCTCAGGATTGCCCTTTTTATTAATTCCAGGGTTTCTCTGAATTTGAAAATTATCACTTAGTAGGTTTCCATACCAAGGCTCAATCCAATTAAGTCCGTAGCGTCTACCAATTTCGCCATACCCCCTCTTTTTGTTTTTAGATTAGTAGTTTATTGTGAGGTCGCTCCGCCCTTTCCTTTTTTGATTTCTACTGGAACCGTTGAGTGAACGTGTTTTCTCTTCTTTGATTTCTTACCAATCCTCTCTAGGAAACCCTTAGTTGGTACAACTAAAACTAAATAGGATTTTATTATTTCTGTATCCACAATTCAATATATATTGATATGTATAAGATATACATATATCTACCTGTCACTCTTCCCGTAACCTTTTGCATACTTGAACGGTCGATTTCTTTTGTCGTCTTAATTTCCGCATTTACTACTTATATCCTTATGAATGAAATGAATGAAAGCGGAAGAATGCCTCATTAGTTATAACGAATTATTCCTAGATAATATATAAAAAAATAATCTCTATAAAATAATTGATAATATTATCATATCAATTTATTCGTGATAAAAAAATTCAACTTCTATGTTTTGGATCATTCTATTAATCGTTATGTTATATAATATTAAAAATTTATTTGATTTTTAATTAGTTAAATTTGAGTTAAGATTTGATATTCTATTCTTTTATCTAGGATTGGATTCTGATTAGATAAGAAATATTATTTAGTAAATAAGATACCAATAGTTTAGTGTATTGTTAGTTTATTGAACTACTATGCATAGAAAATGAATGCTATATGAGCCCGCTTAGCTCAGAGGTTAGAGCATCGCATTTGTAATGCGATGGTCATCGGTTCGATTCCGATAGCCGGCTTTTTCCTATTTATTAAACTTTTCCATGATTGAAACTGCCCCTTTGAAATTAAAGAATGTTGAAAGGGTATCGTCCACCCCTTCCAAATACAAAAACAAATACAAAAATTAGAAATTTCTTAAGTTATAAGAGCTTCCAACTCTGTCAGGTGTCAGGAAAAGGAATCCTTTCCCTATAATAG